CGTCTTTGGTAAATCTACCAAGGGTTATAGTCATAGTGATCCTCCTATTCAACTACTTCAACCATTTTCGAACACCTCATAGCATTTTCAGGGCATACGAGAGTTCAATCACTTATGTATGATTCCTCGTCCACCGTCGCTTCCAATGGGTTTCGAAGAAAAAAATCCTTTCTTTCTTGTTTCTATTGAGTCATAAACCGACCTAGGTAAATCCATGAGTTCGATTCTATTATTTTTTCCTCTTTTATTCTGAATAACTATCTGAATCTTGAATTGTCTTATGACTCATCACTCAACTCAGATGAATTTTTTGAAAGAACTATGCTTTGAACAAATGATCCCCGCTCCCATCACCAGTTGCTCCTCCTATCTACACCCGCTCCACCAACTAATCTTATTTTTGGATCTTGTTTGTGATATTGAGAAAAGATCAATCAATAAATATCTCTATGGATTCTTCCAACTTATTTCTATTCTATAGTATATTAAACGACTACACCTATATAATTTATATGATATGACTTTTCAATTTTAATTCATTTTTTTTTATTTTATTGTCTTCTTTCTCTTTTATATTTCCTTCAGATGAATCGAAAACTACAAAGTATAATATATTTTTGAATGGTTCGAGCCAAAAAATGGACTATTTGCTTATTTACTTTACCTTGTTGTTGTCAGAAAAAGAGGGGAAATTCCTTATTTTCCCCCTGTCTCTAAATGAAATATGATATGCAATATAAAATAGTAAATTAAATACTATATACTATATAGTGATAGTGGATAGTGGACTGGAAATTCAAATATCTTTCTATTTCTAGTATCCGTTCTCGTTATCCATCCCATTGTCGAAACAAAAATAGAGGATGCATCAATATGTAAATATTTGGTACATAAAGCCACGACCCGATCTATCTATATTTATAACTATAGATAGATAAAAAAAATCTATATATAAGCAACCGATCCTTTTTTTTTTTTGAATCAAAGAAAGATATTCAAAAATAGACGTCTCTTATTTTGTGACTCAGAATAAACGTTTCGCGTGGAGGAGTGGAGGAACGGAATAATAATTTATTCTTATAGAGGATCCAAAAAAGATTCAATCGGAAATATCGACAAATTCTAAATTCTTGCGACGTAGTCTAAAGGAAATGAAAAAAAAAAATTTCGAGGCTACAATTCTATCTCTATCAAATTTGAATATCAGAATAGCTGATATAGTCATGATTCAATAGGTCAGGTCCACTTACCTTTTTTATTTCTTATATTTATGATGGATTTGATTGGAATAACGGAAAAGTAGGAATATTTGGCGATTCATAATTGGGGTTGAGTAGGTAGAATATCTATGTCCTCGAACCAAAAATATGGAATAATGAAACCTGAGTTGAGTAAGAATATAGCCTGTAGTGACATAGTTGTCTCCCCAATAAGCGGGGTGATTTATCATTATAATGAACACTTTATAATCACTATACTATCTCATTATATTTATAATGATAATTAGTTAATTAACTCATTCTAATAAAAAAAATATCCCTATTATCCACTAAAAAATGAAGATTGAAACTAGAGTTTTGTGGAAAAAGCCCCTTATCGGATTTGAACCGATGACTTACGCCTTACCATGGCGTTACTCTACCGCTGAGTTAAAAGGGCCTATTTTATTCCATTCCTGAATGAGACAATGTGAAGACATATACATATATTATATACCTACATATTACATTACATAGGTGCATACAGTAGGCTCATAGTGTCTCATTCGGGAATATCTTTTTTTTTTTAGTCAGTCTAGGCTAAAACCTAATTACTTTTTTTTTTCTTTTATTGACCCCTATCACAACGAGATTCGGTTGATTAATACACAAATTGAAATAGATCCAAGATATTTGATATGTGATCAAATCATGTAATGTATGGAATGAAAAGATTCAACTCGTACCTGAAATCCAAGCTCTGCTCTTAGAAAAAAAGAAACTTTCTATCGTTTCTTAATTTCCTAGCTGTAAGATAGGAATATCGCATCTTAACAATGCGTGAATCGATGCGTGAAGGTTGAAGAATGGCTTTTCTGTCGGACAAATCACTAGCGATCCTATCCTTCATTAATTATTAATTATAACACATTATAATTATTTCCTATATAATGGAATGTTTATCCATTCTAATGATATAGAATCTATATATAGAAATAGAATATAGAATTTTTTTCATTCATGAACCATGAATGAAAAAATATTCTATCGGAATCGCGAAAGGAAAGGTGGAAAACTTATTCGTATTTAGTCACACCATTACATTATATTGACAATTACAAAAAACTATTCATACTATGAGTATATATAGTATGATGTCGGTTGGGCATCGCAGATATGCCCCCATCGTCTAGTGGTTCAGGACATCTCTCTTTCAAGGAGGCAGCGGGGATTCGACTTCCCCTGGGGGTAGGGTACTACGAAAGGAGGTTGATCATGTATTATCAATAAGTCTAGACTTGATTCTTCCTGGGTCGATGCCCGAGTGGTTAATGGGGACGGACTGTAAATTCGTTGGCAATATGTCTACGCTGGTTCAAATCCAGCTCGGCCCAAGAATTCACCGATCCATCATGAGATTACATAATATAAGAAATTTGTCCGCCGGAAACGTCTGGTTAATTTTATATCCTATTTGTTTTTTTTCCGATATATTCTTCATTTTATGAATTATCTAGATTCATATCATAATCCGAAAATATAGGACAAGAATTAACAAGTCAAAATATTTTTTGGAAAGATTTCGTATCAATCGATTTAACACGATTTGACAATAGGATTTCTAGTAATCCGTGTCGTTCTCACTAAAGTCCATATCTATGTGGATATTAATATACCAATCACTCCTTTCTCTGTTACAATACGACAATTCTAAATTAAACTAGTCTTAATCAAATCATTAATAATATGTATGCTGTATACCTTATTTCTCTGGGATTGTAGTTCAATCGGTCAGAGCACCGCCCTGTCAAGGCGGAAGCTGCGGGTTCGAGCCCCGTCAGTCCCGACCTAGTATCCGATGACTCCATCAATTCATTTTTTGATTTTCTGTCAAGGGGCATAGAGTGGGATCTAATTCCCATAGGGTCCTTTTTTTTTTCCGTTTCGAATTAGTTATTGAGAAAATACAATGCGACAATTTCAATTACTTCAATTAGTACCGAGGGGGATAGGCATATTGAATTGGTACAATTGTGGGTAGCACCCTATTTAGTTAGGATTAAAAGAAATCCTTGTCTGGTTTTTTTCGATTGCTCCTGACCCGTGGAAGGGAATCGAATACTTATATATATACTTTCACTAGAGCATATACACAAATTTTGATTCGTTTATTGTACGATAAAAAATGCACTTTTCACATAGTTACCTCGATAAAATACTTTTTTTTTTCATATTAAAGCCTCTTTCTAGCTCCAATTTTTGATAACTTAAATTACTAATAGGAAACAATCTATTTATATCATTCAAACTACATACTTCATTTTGGATATATGTGTCCCCAGGCCGGTTCAAGGAAAGAAAGGAATATTTAAATTAAGTAATTAAGAAAAGGAAGAGCAAACAAAGAAAAGATAGACCCTCTCTTCTCTTAGTGAGGGAATGAGTAATCTTTTTTTATTTCCGGGGAAGGTCCTATCGAAGAAAGAACAAACTAAAAAAAAAGAGTGCATTTTTTTTTTTTTTATTTATCAAAATATTCGATCTTTTCTTCTTATTTTTTCCATTTTTCTTCTACTATTTGGGTTCGGTTTTTGATCAATGGAAGCGGAAGATGGGCCAGATGATCCTTTATTATATTATATATATGATTCTATAAATAAGACGGTAGGTTATAGAAAATAACGAATGGATAAAATAAAGAATAATAATTCAATGAGATTCTAAATTGGATCAGGAATTCCATTTTAGGTTTTTATTCCGTATGGATAAAAGATCTTCCTATGTTATACTATTCCATTCTCGATGATGAATAGATTTGATAGCTCAGATATTGTTATTCAATGATATTGATCCGATTCAATATCATCGGGATGTATTTCTCCCATTGAATTTACAGGATAAAGATTTAGAATCTCTATGGGATCAGATCCCGAGTTATTAATTATGAAGTAAAAAAACGATGAAATTATGGAAGTAAATATTCTCGCATTTATTGCTACTGCACTGTTCATTCTAGTTCCTACTGCTTTTTTACTTATCATTTACGTAAAAACGGTCAGTCAAAACGATTAATTTGAATCAAGCTTGACTTCTTAGTTCTTATCAATAATGGAAGAAATGAAAGGGATTCAAATTCCACGTCTTAAATAAAATGAGCGAATTCAAATCAGACGTATATGAGATTTGATAGTATGGTAGAAAGGAATATAGGAACCTTTCTACCATACTATCTATTAGTGTATAATTCTACTATACATTATTATATAAAATAATAAAGTTGGACTGTATAAAGAAAGATGGCTTAATGTAGATCACTCCGTAATCTGTATATTGATATATGTACATATAACTCCCATATGTGTAATATACATAGTACCCCAATTCGAGTTCTTTACTTTGGTACATCCATTTTGTTTAGACCGATTTCGATCAATATGATATAATTGAATGCCCACCTTTACTCTTATCTTATAAAATACGTATCTACATAATAACAGATCGACTTCCTCTTTGAACAGTAAAGCGAGAAACAAATAAAAAGGGGTCGGTTGCTCCTCATTGTAATATTTATATATAATTCTGTTAAGAGCTAGTTCATCTAAATACTCTATTTCAATTTGGTTGGAAAAAATTGCATATCATGCGTATTCCGTTTAGTTTCAAAATACGAAGATGGGAATCATTTAATTTAACTATTTGTTTGATTGAAAGGTTATTCGTCATCTATTACATTACTTTACTGGATTCCAGTCGAATTTAAAAATGAAGATATTTGAAAGAAAAACGCTTTGCAGAAGGATTATGAAACTATTAATACAGTTTGATTACTCAACTCAATTCAATTAGTAATTACCCTAGCCCTAGAGTCCACTTCTTCCCCATACTACAAGTGAAAGGGAAAATGTAAAGACTACCATTAAAGCAGCCCAAGCAAGACTTACTATATCCATGTGAATTATGCCCCCGAATATGAAGAAACTCTTTCATTATTGATTACTAATAATATGGAATCAATGGCACAGAGTCAAAAAGAGATTCTGAACGAAGCCAGTTATTCATCCAATATTGATTGAATATCTAAGCACGCATAAATTCTCGCGAGTATGTATACAAAGCATCTTACATCTTTTCAACAACTAACAATTCCCCACTCAACTATATAATTCAAGAATCGGTGATTAGACAGTACATTAGTACTGGAAGTCTTGATAGACTAGTCCTTCCTAAAATCATCCGAGGCGCAAGGATTGACAGTTTTTTAATCTCCAGCTTCTTAAAATCAAGCAAGTATCGGGAGTTCTCGAGCCCTTTTCCTCTTTCTTCTTATCCTATGCAAGGATTCGGCGACTTATATTATATCAGCAAGCAAAGGGTTTTCGGGTTTTTATTGATCAGGCGACACCCGGATTTGAACTGGGGAAAAAGGATTTGCAGTCCCCCGCCTTACCACTCGGCCATGCCGCCAAAACGAGAAAAATAGATGGAAATATTCCTTAACTAAAAACCCTCCCTTTTTTGATTGGAGCCGAGCCCTTTATAGTATCTCAAACAATTATCAAAACACACAACGCCTAAAAATTTAATTTCTATCCTTTTTTTTTTTATTGAAAGAAAAATTGGAGTCACATAATAAAAAATTCAGTCCAAATAAAATTGGACCCGTTAACTGTTGACTGTTAATTCATGAAAAGTTCTTTTTTAGATTTCAAATTGTGTTTCCTTAATGGCCTAAGAAAACGCAATTGATACACAACTAATCAGTATCAAGAATTTTCAAGAATAAATCCTTTTCAATTTCAAGTATAACAACAATTATGTATATATGTAAACCCCAGAACAAAAATTGTTACACAGATATACCTAATCTGGGATCTTATTTATATATGAGATGCCCACAAGGAATTAAGGTAATTAGCGTGCTTCAATTATTCATTGAATATATTTATTTAATATCAAATAGAAATTATGATATAGCATAGCACGGACCCGACTTACCCCAAGTGGAACTGGGATAAGTGATATGCGAATACTTTTTGAACACTGAAAAGTTAAGTGCTAAAAAAGGGTAAACTGTATAAGGCTCCTTTCTGTCTTTATCTCATTCATAGAGAAAAAACAGATAAAATCCCGAATCCATTTACTTTTCTAGTACCCAATCCGCGGATCCTAATATCATAGTAATAGGTATAAATTGGATCACTTTTTTGATATTCTATTTGATATTCTATACAAGACTCCATAAGTCTAAACGTCATAAATTTGTTTCTAGGAATGTTTTATGAATTTATTTCCATTTGTATTTGTTGCAAATTCTCATTTTTTTGAGTAGAAAATTCTCTTTATTTCTCCGCTCATACGTATTTCATAGATTACATCTATGATATGGAGTTAGATCAAATTTCATGTGATTCAGTAAACAAAATAGAATTCCATCATTGTTAGATCAATCCACATCATTTCATTACTAGATCAATCTATATGGTTCGATGAAGAATGAAATGAGCATTGGAAAATGAATGGGATTTTTTCGATAAATGGGAAACTCAAAATGCTCCGGGATGGAAATGAGGGAATGTCTACAATACCTGGGTTTAGTCAGATACAATTTGAGGGATTTTGTAGATTCATTGATCAGGGATTGACGGAAGAACTTGATAAGTTTCCAAAAATTGAAGATACAGATCAAGAAATTGAATTTCAATTATTTGTGGAAACTTATCAATTAGTAGAACCCTTGATAAAAGAAAGAGATGCCGTGTATGAATCACTCACATACTCTTCTGAATTATATGTGCCCGCGGGATTAATTTGGAAAAACGGTAGGGATACGCAAGAACAAACCATATTTATTGGAAAAATTCCTCTAATGAATTCCCTGGGAACCTCTATAGTTAATGGAATATACAGAATTGTGATCAATCAAATATTGCAAAGACCGGGTATTTATTACCGTTCAGAGTTGGATCATAACGGAATTTCGGTCTATACCGGTACCATAATATCAGATTGGGGTGGAAGACCAGAATTAGAGATTGATAGAAAAGCAAGGATATGGGCGCGTGTGAGTAGGAAACAAAAAATATCTATTCTAGTTCCATCATCAGCTATGGGTTCGAATCTAAGAGAAATTCTAGATAATGTTTGCTACCCTGAAATTTTCTTGTCTTTCCCGAATGATAAGGATAAAAAAAAAATTGGATCAAAGGAAAATGCAATTTTGGAGTTTTATCAACAATTTGCTTGTGTAGGCGGGGATCCGGTATTTTCGGAGTCCTTGTGTAAGGAATTACAAAAAAAATTT